GGAACAAAGACACATTTTTTTTTGAATTCCAATGTGGCAGATACCATATATCTGCATGGCCTAATCACTAGTTCAAGTCACACACTCCCATAATCCATTTTCTCTTCGGAGAATTAACTTCAACTATTCGTGTCAAATAAATAACACAATATTGTGATTTTGGAGTTGAAGGAAAATATCCAAACCATGTCTTATTCTTTTCAATAATCCATACTTGTAGCAATGAAATACTCCAAAATTGAGAACTGAGTGATTACAAATATCTATGATCTTTTCTATAAAGTCTATAAAGGACCAGAAATCCCTTGCTTACGTATCATTGGGAAGTGCATTAACATAAATACGGCAGTAAGAAGGGGTAATACAAAAGTATGTAAACTATAAAAACGAGTCAAAGTGGATTGTCCCACACTAGCACTTCCGCGTAATAATTCTACCAAAGGTGATCCTATTACAGGAATAGCGTCAGGTACGCCTGTTACAATTTTGACTGCCCAATAACCAACTTGGTCCCAAGGTAAGGAATAACCAGTTACACCAAAAGATGCGGTCAATACACCCAGAACCACACCTGTAACCCAAGTCAATTCGCGAGGTTTTTTAAATCCACCGGTGAGATACACCCGAAATACGTGCAGGATCATCATTAGGACCATCATACTTGCCGACCAGCGATGAACTGATCGGATTAACCAACCAAAGTTAGCTTCAGTCATTATATACTGAACAGAAGCAAAAGCCTCAGTAACGGTCGGGCGATAGTAAAACGTCATAGCAAATCCCGTAGCTACTTGGACTAAAAAACAAGTAAGGGTAATTCCTCCTAGACAATAAAAAATGTTAACATGAGGAGGAACGTATTTACTAGTTATATCATCTGCAATCGCCTGAATCTCGAGACGTTCTTCGAACCAATCATAGACTTTATTGAGATAGGTAACCCAAGAGGACTCCCCCTCTGAGAACCGTATATGAGAATTTCATCTCATACAGCTCAAACATAAACACCTCAATACTGGTTGAAACGGATATAGAATAAATAGAAGGTTTGAAACTTCTTACTAGTTCTATTAAATCTTATCTCTTCTCTGAAGATATGAAAAAAAACCGAAAGCTTTGTGGTGATAATGCCAAAATATCAAGTCGGCTCATTCGTCTTTATATTGCTTTATATAGATCGTTACAGGCCTCTTGAATCTTCTATTTCCCTATTTTGTTTTCTTTCGTTGATTTATTATTTTTTTTTGTTTTTAATTTAATTAATATGTCTTTTATTTATTTATTTATTATAGGAATTCTCTTGTTAAGACCCTATGAATCGATTGAAACCTCAGATTCATACTATAACCACGATGATTCAATAAAACCTTAAAGCTAAGTCCAATGATTCTCTGAGTAAAAACCATTGTATCATCACTTATTCAATGAATATTAATTAAATTAATAGTTCGGCTTAAACTAAGCAAAGCATAAAGAGGCGTTTGAAAGAAGAAAAATATTTCAATTTATACTTATTATACTTAATTCTTTGCGTTTTTTTAGTCCGGCCGCGGGGTCTGAATATTAAGTATGAATCATAGTTTTAATATTTCGTGCTCGATTTCATATATTCCGTGTTTCAGATAATAGACTAAATATCCGACGCGATAAAACACATCTCTATGAAGATGGCAGACCCATTCTCTGTACTATCAATAGGATCAATTATAACAAGTCACACACTCATATTCCGAACTACAGAAACAAAGAAATTCCGCGGTCGAACTACCAAAATCAAAATAAATATATAAATATGGGCTAGAAATCCGAGCCCCCTAAAGGATTCACTTTGTATTGAAAAGCTAAGACTTCACAGTTCTTGTGATCTTCTAATTCATTGAAATTCCGTCCAGTAAAACGGAAGAATTATAAATCTCCAAAATAATAGATAGGAATATCGCAAATAGAGCCATTGCGACACCCATCAAAGGAGTGGTTCCCCATCCAGGAGCTACTTTACCATATTCCGAATTCAATGGTTTCAATAAACCCCCTACATTTGTTGATCTTGGACCAGATCTGGAATTACTCTCAACGGTTTGTGTAGCCATAAATCCTATTGTTTTAATTAAGATCTGTTGACTTTGTATACTATTCCGTTGTAAATAAACGATCTTATCATAGATCCATTGTGGTCTTGAAATTATATAATAATGGAAACAGCAACCCTAGTCGCCATCTCTATATCTGGTTTACTTGTAAGTTTTACTGGGTATGCCTTATATACCGCTTTTGGGCAACCCTCTCAACAACTAAGAGATCCATTCGAGGAACACGGGGACTAGTTCTAGTTAAAGTACTAAGCCTCCCAATATCGGGAGGCTTAGTACTTCAATTGAGAAAATGCAAAATCATTTATTTTATTTCACCCTTTTCGTTGGAACTTTAGGGGGTTCTCGAAAAAAGATAGCGAAAAAAATGATCCCTAGAGTCGAGACTAAAAGGAATGTATAAACCAATGCTTCCATAGATTCGATCGTGGTTTACAATTATAGCTTCCATACCTGTTTATTTTGGATCATCTCCTACCTAAAGAAAGAGCAAAAGTCAAAGAAAAAAAAGTCGATTCGAAAGATGCGATAACAATGTTATATTATATCAGACTACTTGTCTTTTTGTAGTTGGATCTCCAAGTTTTTGGAATGCGCCAAATTCTACTTGAGCATCCAAATCTGGGTCAATACCAGCAAAAACATCTCTGAATAAGGTTCGAGCACCATGCCAAATGTGTCCGAAGAAAAAGAGCAAAGCAAACGAAGCATGTCCAAAAGTAAACCAACCCCTCGGACTGCTACGAAACACACCATCAGATTTCAAAGTAGCACGATCTAATTCAAAAATTTCACCCAATTGAGCGCGTCTAGCATATTTTTTAACAGTAGCAGGATCACTATAACTAACTCCGTTAAGTTCGCCGCCGTAGAACTCAACAGTTACACCTACTTGTTCAACACTATACTTTGATTCTGCCCTTCTAAAAGGAACATCAGCTCTAACAATTCCGTCTCCATCTACCAAAACAACTGGAAATGTTTCGAAAAAGGTAGGCATACGACGTACAAAAAGTTCACGCCCTTCTTTATCTCTAAAGATGGGGTGTCCTAACCATCCAACAGCTATTCCATCCCCGTTGTCCATTGAGCCCGCTCTGAATAACCCCCCCTTTGCCGGATTATTCCCAATGTAATCATAAAAAGCAAGTTTTTCCGGAATTTTAGACCAAGCTTCTGAGAAACTTTGATTTTCAGCGAGTCCAGCACTAACTCTTCTATATATTTCTTGCTGGAAGTATCCCTGATCCCATTGATAACGAGTGGGACCAAATAATTCGATGGGGGTAGTTGCTGAACCATACCACATAGTTCCAGCAACTACAAAAGCAGCAAAAAAGACAGCAGCGATACTACTGGAAAGGACGGTTTCAATATTGCCCATACGTAATCCTTTGTATAGACGTTGAGGCGGACGAACACTAAGATGAAATAGGCCCGCTAATATGCCCAATGTACCCGCTGCAATATGATGAGAGGCTATTCCGCCCGAAACAAACGGATCAAAACCTTCCACACCCCACGCTGGATTTACAGATTGTACTTTTCCAGTTAGTCCATAAGGATCGGACACCCATATTCCAGGGCCATACAAACCTGTTACATGAAATACGCCAAAACCAAAACAAGCCACCCCTGAAAGAAATAAATGAATTCCAAAAATCTTGGGCAAATCCAAAGACGGTTTTCCTGTACGTTCATCAGTAAATATTGCTAGATCCCAATACACCCAATGCCAAATAGCTGCTAAGAAGCACAAGCCAGAAAACACAATATGCGCTCCGGCCACACCTTCGTAACTCCAAATGCCTGAATTCGTTACAGCCCCCCCTGTGATACTCCAACCACCCCATGAATTAGTTATTCCTAAACGAGTCATGAAGGGTATAACGAACATACCTTGTCTCCACATTGGATCAAGAACGGGATCAGAAGGATCAAAAACGGCTAATTCATATAGAGCCATTGAACCGGCCCAACCAGCAACCAGAGCTGTATGCATTATATGGACAGCAATCAACCGACCGGGATCATTCAATACAACGGTATGAACACGATACCAAGGCAAACCCATGGAAATACCCCTTTTTATCAAAGAAAGATAAAGACTATGTAACTTTATTGCATTTTTAAAACGATACTATGGACCTCCCCCCTTCAGTGGATTCTCTCCGAGCAGGAGATAATATTTGTTCTCTTCTGCTGGCAATAATCAAACAATTCTGTTCGTAGGAACAAAGAGAAGCAGATCTATTCTATACCCGATAAGCCCCAATACGCAATGGTGGGTTGAGCCCATTTTCTATGAGTGAATACATCCATACTTAGTCATCATTCGAAAGACCTATTTGGAATAATTTTAGTTACTTTATTAATTCTGTCTTCCTTTCTGACCATGGCTAAAATGAATAACGGCCAATTTTTATGAAGACAATTAAACCCATTATTACGTTTCCACATCAAAGTGAAATATAGTACTTCATTTTTTTTTAATGCCTATTGGTGTTCCAAAAGTACCTTTTCGAAGTCCTGGAGAGGAAGATGCATCTTGGGTTGACGTATAGTGCGGCTTGTCAGATATATTGGGTCATATGGGATTTCCCCGTTCTCTCCCTCGATTGAGATATCCCTTGTTTCACCCAATCAATTTATTTTAAAATTGGCGCGTGAGGTGCAATTAGATCCGTTTTGGGGGGATCCAGATTAATATTACCATCTCAATAAAACTTATTTATGGTTGGCTTGGTTGGACCAAGAAAATGAAGTATCCAGGCTCCGTTTAGAAAAAACCCAATTAGTAATAGATCGGCGTACTACTTGTATCATAAACGATTTTATTATTAAATTAGAAAGAGGAGTGATCTCAAAGTGTTAATTAATCGAATAGAATAATATGCTGAATACCTCAAATATTTGACGGAAGAAAGGCATCAAATGAATTAAAAAAAGAAGTGGTATTGGGAGCATTTATCCTATATGTGCAAATCGAAATCGCGGAAATCTTTACCTGGAGTAGAGCATAAACCTAAAAAAATGGAAGGGACCCCTTCAGGAACAAGAAAATTACATCGTAATTTGGATTGGATCTCGATGAAACAATATATCAATGAGAAGTGTGTTTGATAAGTGTAATGAATTTCGTATTATAGGTTATAGGAAAACGAGCAAAAACTTATTTTATGGAAAAAAAAAGGGTTCCTTTGTTAAAAGTTAGATAGAACCTACTCTAAGCCAAAATAAAGGGGCTGGAATCTTATACATTGATCCTTTTTCCGCTATTTTTTGAACCGTATGCCTCAAAAGGTGCATGTACGGTTCCTAAGGGATAGTTTTTTATCCTAATCAACCGACTTTATCGAGAAAGATTGCTTTTTTTAGGCCAAGAGGTTGATAGTGAGATCTCAAATCAACTTATTGGTCTTATGGTATATCTCAGTATAGAGGATGATACCAAAGATCTCTATTTGTTTATAAATTCTCCCGGAGGATGGGTAATACCCGGAGTAGCTATTTACGATACTATGCAATTTGTAAGACCAGATGTACATACAATATGCATGGGATTGGCCGCTTCAATGGGATCCTTTATCCTGGTCGGAGGAGAAATTACCAAACGTCTAGCATTCCCTCACGCTTGGCGCCATTGAGTTTTTTATTTGAAAGAAAAAAATACTATGCCTTAGCAGGAATATTAAGTAATAATAGCATGGCACTTCAAATTTGATATGATAAAACTCTCTTTTTTTTTTACATTAAATTATGTATCGAAAGAGTAGTATGAGATAATAAGATATTCCGATTTTATCTTCGGGTAGTCCATTTAAGCGTCACAAACTTTTTTTTGTTTTCACACCGGAAGGGTTTTAACAATATTTATTTTTTATAGAACAGATTCATTTTTTGCCTTAGCTCAAAAAAACTTTGGGATTGCTGAATCACAGACGAAATAAATATATAAAGCAACGGAACCATCATAGTATTTTTTAACTCCCCCGAAAGGAAGGGTGGTAATTGGATCATTTACCGATCTGCGTCTGATAGATCCTAGATTTTCTCTTTATTGGCTGTAAGGTGAAAGTAAATTCCATTAGAGAGCCGTATGCACTGCACAAAAAATGCCCGTACGGTTCTTCAATTCTTTTTTTTTTTTTTGCACCTCATCATCCTGCAAGATAGAGAAACCATTTATTTATCATCAGGGTAATGATTCACCAACCCGCAGCCTCTTTTTCTGAGGCACAAACGGGAGAATTTATCTTGGAAGCGGAAGAACTACTGAAACTGCGCGAAACCATCACAAGGGTTTATGTACAAAGAACGGGCAAACCCTTATGGGTTGTATCCGAAGATCTGGAAAGAGATGTTTTTATGTCAGCAACAGAAGCCCAAGCTCATGGAATTGTTGATCTTGTAGCGGTTGAATGAAGGATTATCCCTACTATTGTTGTGTTGCGATTTTCTTTATATTCTTATCCGGGTTTAATATTTTAATATTCTATTAAATAGATTAAAAAAAAGCGATTCATAATCATCCGGTTAGGATCGATCTCAACCAGCCTATTATGTATACGATACAGCATGCCAACCATTAAGCAACTTATTAGAAACACACGACAGCCAATAAGAAATGTCACGAAATCCCCCGCTCTTCGGGGATGTCCTCAGCGCCGAGGAACATGTACTAGGGTGTATGTGCGACACGTTTAGATCATGAGCTAGGACTGGGACACAAAAAAAGACAAACTGTATGTTTCCAGTATCAGTGATCAATCAAGACCAGTGAATAGGATAGAAATAGAATATGAATAGGATAGGGTACAATGGAAGAATTCCACCCACTATCTACAAATCAAAAAGATCCATTATCTCCCTGTGTATTCAATTTATGGTTTCCATTGGTGCAAATCCAATCACCTGAATTTAAGATGAGAAGCAATTCCCCTTTGGTAAGAAATGGTTATCCATTAAGCGGGGGAAATATATAAGCAGAAAAATAATGTTCCCACTCTTGCAAAAACGGACTAACAGGGTCAGCTACCTAGCTAACTTTCATAATTAAATACCGTTACTGTATGGGTTAGATCTCATTGTGAAAGACCTATTACTAAATAATATAATTCATGGGTAGAGCCAAAGGATGTGAACTGTACAAGTTACCAAGAATATTGATTAAATGCAGGAAGGGGTTCCGGTGTATAGAAAGGACCTCACCGTTTAAGAAGTAACCATAGAAACGATGGAACCACTATTTCTTTATCCATTTAAATTTGATTTTGATGTTTACAATGAAAAATATATATAGTGGTCGGGGAGGTTATAGTAGCCAAAGCCATTGGAATTTTTATTTTATACATTGGAAGAATCTGTTTTGTTATTAATCGACCAGTAAAGGGGAAAATAATAACTAAAAGAACGGAAATCAATTAGTTATTCATCAAAGTTTCATTTATTCAATGACCAGAATTAGACGAGGATATGTAGCTCGTAAACGTCGAACAAAAATCCGTTTATTTGCATCAAGCTTTGGGGGGGCTCATTCAAGACTTACTCGAACTATTACTCAACAGAAAATAAGAGCTTTGGTTTCTGCTCATCGGGATAGAGATAGGCAAAAGAGGAATTTTCGTCGTTTGTGGATCACTCGGATAAATGCAGTAATTCGCGAAAATAAAGTATCCTATAGTTATAGTCGATTTATAAATGATCTGTACAAGAGTAAATTGCTTCTTAATCGTAAAATACTTGCACAAATAGCTATATTAAATAGGAATTGTCTTTATATGATTTCTAATGAGATCATAGAGGAAAAGGATTGTAAGGAATTTACCGAAAAACTTAAATGACATTCCCCGGAGAATGAACTCCGGGAAGATAGAGTATAAATTAGTATAAGAAAAAATTGATAAGATGATAAAGTCGTCAAAATGAGTTAACGCGCTCAAACAAAAAAACTTTGATTCTTCCCCGATTCTTTGATTCTTTTTTTTTTATTACAACACGAAAATTTAATTTAGATTTGATTATTTTTAGAACAAAATATCCATCTGGGTTTGAGTTCATAGCATATTGGAATTTTGATTTGATTGAAGAGTAAGCCTATTTATTTCTGGTTCTAAAACCAGTAGTTCTAGCGGTCGACTCGGTTCTTTCAAACTGTTTCTCGTTATTAAGAAAAGGTAACAAAGATAAAATGCGCGCTTGTTTTATAGCAATAGTAATTAATCGTTGTTGTTTCAAGGTCAATCTATTCACGCGTCTAGATAAAATTTTTCCTTGTTCACTAATAAACCGACTAATTAAACTCATATTTCTATAATCAATTCGATCCCCCGATTGGATCGGGGGCAAACGCCTACGAGAAGATCGTTTGGATTTAAGAAAGGGTCGCTTGGATTTATCCATGGTTTGTTTGTTCCTTATCCCTGAAAATCCTATTTCTGAGTTCTAATTCTTTTTTTTTTTAGATCCGACTGAAATAGAAGAAATACGGAAATAGAAATTAGGATTTACTTTAGTTATATTAAAATATATATTATATATATAATATGTCATTTTTGATGTTCCTTGGAAGAGTGACAAACAGACCTGCATTCGATCTATTTCTTTATCTCCCCATGAACCGTATGTTTGTAACAATAGGGACAGAATTTTTTCAATTCCAATCGACTCGGCGTATTGTGTCGATTCTTTTGGGAAATATATCTGGAAATGCCCGTTGATTCTTTATTAACCCCGTTTCGGACACAACTGGTACATTCCAAAATAACCGTTACTCGGACATCTTTACTCTTGGCCATGAACCCCCTTTGGTTTTTGATTCGCTCAACTCTTCCATTTTTTCAATCTGAAGCGAATAAGAAAGGAACAAAGAAAAAATAGAAGTTGCTAACTCTAAATCGAATTATGAAAGATTTCGTTGCAATCACTAGAGTAATAGTCAAAAAATAATAAATAATAAGGAATACAATTATTTCAAACTATATTTCTAATTGCAGTACAGTATCTTATTTAACTATTTTTTATGATACTGTTGACCTAGGAGCACATTTCCATCCCCGTTCTCACTCTATTAGAATATAAATTTAAGCCGGGATTTTCGCTGAGATTTAGTCTTTTTTTTTTTTTAATAGCAATTAATTAGTTAAAGCTATTTGATTTGATTGTATCTCTAATCCCCTTCCCGTATCAATAACTAAAATTTAAAAAAGGGGAATGTCAACGCATCGGGGAATAAACGATTGATCTCTATTAATAAACCTGCTAAAGATCCGAACCATAGAGTACTTAGTACTGGTGCCACGGAAAGATATGTTTTTAGATCTCGCATTGTAAATCCTCCTTCTTTTTGTTTTTAACGTCTCATATGGGTATAGATAAGTCTTTTATTATTTTATTATATGTTATACAATATGTTATATGACATGAGCCCCCCCAAAAAAAGAAGAAATGACAATAAAAATTATGTATATCAATGGAAGAAATAACACTATGGAAAAGAAGACAGGGATTCTCTACAATGAAACTGTAGACCAATTGAAAGGGATGTAGCGCAGCTTGGTAGCGCGTTTGTTTTGGGTACAAAATGTCACGGGTTCAAATCCTGTCATCCCTACCTATACTTTTACTTTAGTTCTCCTATGAGCAGTAAGGAGGAATAAATTGAGATCAATTAAATTGGACATACATAATCTTTCTTTCATTTTTAGTTTAGAAACGCTATATTATATATATACATGCAAGGTGTATTGGGGTTCAAAAAAATTCTGATAAGAAAGCGCTCTTAGTTCAGTTCGGTAGAACGCGGGTCTCCAAAACCCGATGTCGTAGGTTCAAATCCTACAGAGCGTGCGTGATTCCGTTCTTGTTAGGTCAAATTCCACTGAAATAAGGTCGCTAACTTCAACAGCAAT